GTGGGGTGACGGCTAGTTTTGGGATGTTGGGGGATATCATTATTGCCGAACCTAATGCCTATATTGCATTCGCTGGTAAAAGAGTAATTGAACAAACATTGAATAAGACAGTACCTGAAGGTTCACAAGCGGCTGAATATTTATTCCATAAGGGCTTATTCGACCCAATCGTACCACGTAATCCTTTAAAGGGTGTTTTGAGTGAGTTATTGAAGCTTCACGCTTTTTTTCCTTTGAATTCAAATTCCATTAAGTAGTAAGTAGAACCTTAAGTTCAATTATTTTATTTGTAGTGAACAAATAGTTAGTTTATCGGAATCAAAGTAAAAATCCGAAGAATGTATTTTTTCTTTGGTGACATAAGATTTAATTGAAAATTGTATTGTATAAAGTAAAGAATCGTGTGGACAATTCTTTTTTTTACCGATATTTTCAGGAAACCTCTATCAACAAGATAAAAAAAAAAGAAAATTCTGCCTTATGCGAAATTCAAATTAGGCACATAAACCGAATTTTCTTTTTCTTTTTTGCTGTGTATCTATATCTAATTCAAATAGAGAAGCTTATACCTATAGAGTATCCTCCCGAGAACTCTCTATTTTGCCTAAGAATCCCTATCCCTCTTGTTTGATCGAATTCTAATGAATCTTTCGGGAATTTCTAAAAAAAAAATGAAATAAAAATTGGAATTAAAATGATAAGACAAGAATGGATTTTATTATCCCTATATTTTTCTATTTCATGTAGAAAGATGAATAAGTCTCATTTATTTAATTAAACATTCTTTAATTAGACATTCCTTGCATTTCTTTATTATATATACTCACTTAGATATACTTAGTATAATTATATACGAATTATAATTATTATAAGATATCTTTATAACAGGTACAAATATTACATCGAGGTACCCATTTTATGACAACTTCCAACTTACCCTCTATTTTTGTGCCTTTAGTAGGCCTAGTTTTTCCGGCAATTGCAATGGCTTCTTTATCTCTTTATGTTCAAAAAAACAAGATTGTTTAGATCCGATGGGTGCCAATCTCATCTTTTTTTTTAAGACTTAGATAAAGCGGATATCTATTTAATAGAATATGGTGTAACATATGGCTTCCTCCAAACATAAATGAGGGTGCTTTTGTGTATTCGTAAATATATGGGTAAATGAGTTATGGCTATATTCAAATAGATCGGAATCAAGGCGGATATCTGAAATGTAAAGTCAATGTATCTATATGGGTGTAGATATATATGGGAGATCATATAATATAAAGTGAATAGTATTGTTTTAGCCCTAACCAATTTGATCAATTACTCTTAAAGGGTTACATCAGAATGGCGCTAGTTGATGAGAGTTACTTCGGAAATAAAAAAAGGAAAGTAAAATCCATTTGGATTATTTTCTCAATTCCAATAAAATTCAACGGGATCTAGTATGAGTTGGCGATCAGAACATATATGGATAGAACTTATAGTGGGGTCTCGAAAAATAAGTAATTTCTGCTGGGCCTTTATCCTTTTTTTAGGTTCATTAGGATTCGTATTGGTTGGAACTTCCAGTTATCTCGGTAAGAATTTGATATCTTTAGTTCCGTCTCAGCAAATAGATTTTTTCCCACAGGGGATCGTGATGTCTTTCTACGGGATCGCGGGTCTGTTTATTAGTTCCTATTTGTGGTGCACAATTTCGTGGAATGTGGGTAGTGGCTATGATCGATTCGATAGAAAAGAAGGAATAGTGTGTGTTTTTCGTTGGGGATTTCCTGGAAAAAATCGTCGTATCTTCCTACGATTCCGTATGAAAGATATTCAGTCCATCAGAATAGAAGTTAAAGAGGGGATTTATGCTCGTCGTATCCTTTATATGGAAATCAAAGGACAGGGGGCCATTCCCTTGACGCGTAGTGATGAGAATTTGACTCCGCGAGAAATTGAGCAAAAAGCTGCCGAATTGGCCTATTTCTTGCGCGTACCGATTGAAGTATTTTGAAATAAACTGAAACTGAAGAATAAATTCTTTCTCAGTGGCAGGGAAAAAATGCAAGAATTATCCTTTGCGATAGCTGCAAGTTTTTTCAAAACAAAACGTTCATTCGAGCCAAAGTAGACATATAGGGAACGGCCATAAAACGAAACTTTTTTTGTCCGGTTTTTTATGTGTATGGAAATGCACTCAACTCAATTCAGTGAAAAACACGTAACAAATCGAAATAATGGATTGATCTCGTATATCAAAACATTTCGAAATAAAGAATTTCTCTTTTTATTTTCAATAGCAATTGATACATTAGATACAGATAGATCATATCTTGTAAATGATCTCTCCTTTCTTTTGTGTTTCTTAATGATCAAAGAAGGGTTGGATCGGATCTCTTATAACGAGAACCCTTCTGTCTTATCTTATTTTTCCACTCATTTTTGATCATGACATCACAATATTCTTCATGAATAGAAATCTGTCTACATTTTTACTGTGGGGATAGCTGGGGAATTTTTTTTGAAATGTTTTCTATTTTGATAGAAGGTGAGTTTCTTTGGTTCGAAATCTGAATAATATTTATTGAAGTGGTTCTTTCAGGGATTCATCGAAAGGGCTTCAATTTGATCCATGGAGGTATCTGGAAACAAGATTTTTTTAATTATTTCTTCATTCGAATTTGAAGTGAGCTCTTATTCTATTTCTGTATTCTTTCTAGATTCAAGGACTAACCGCTGAATCACAAATAAAAAACAAATAAAAATTAGGGAATAGATTCATAAGTTAGCTGTCTTGTAATAGAACTTATGCTTGATAGAAAAATCAAATATTAGATGACAAAAATTCGACGAATGAGGTGGGTTCATTAACAATTCCAATTCACAGACGAAAAAATGGCAAAAAAGAAATCATTTCTTCCTCTTCTATATCTTACATCTATAGTATTTTTACCCTGGTGGATCTCTCTCTCATTTAACAAAAGTCTTGAATCTTGGGTTACTAATTGGTGGAATACTAGGCAATCTGAAACTTTTTTGACTGATATTCAAGAAAAGAGTATTCTAGAAAAATTCATAGAATTAGAAGAACTCTTACTCTTGGAAGAAATGATAAAAAAAGACCCGGAAAGAGATCTACAAATGCTTCGTATCGGAATCCACAAAGAAACAATCCAATTGATCAAGATGCACAATGAGGATCATATCCATACGATTTTGCACTTATCAACAAATATAATCTGTTTCATTATTTTCAGTGGTTATTCTATTTTGGGTAATGAAGAGCTTGTTATTCTTAACTCTTGGGTTCAAGAATTCCTATATAACTTAAGTGACACAATAAAAGCTTTTTCTATTCTTTTATTAACTGATTTATGTATCGGATTTCATTCACCCCATGGTTGGGAACTTATGATTGGCTATGTCTACAAAGATTTTGGATTTGCTCATAACGACCAAATTATATCTGGTCTTGTTTCCACTTTTCCAGTCATTCTAGATACAATTTTTAAATATTGGATCTTTCGTTATTTAAATCGTGTATCTCCATCACTTGTAGTGATTTATCATTCAATGAATGACTGATCCAACTAGAGTATGTTTCATAAGCAAAACATTTAAAGACGTACTTACTCTTTCGACCGAGACGGGGATTTCTCCTATTCCTCTATTCCAGTAAAATTATTTCAGTAAATAGCAGAATTGTGGATAGGGACGATACAAGCGACCTACCTAATTTTATTGTAGAAATTTTCGGGATCAATGATTGGACCATGCAAATTAAAAATACCTTTTCTTGGATAAAGAAAGAGATTACTCGATCTATTTCCGTATCGCTGATGATATATATCATAACTCGGACATCCATTTCAAATGCATATCCCATTTTTGCACAGCAGGGTTATGAAAATCCACGAGAAGCGACCGGGCGTATTGTATGTGCCAATTGCCATTTAGCTAATAAGCCCGTGGAAATTGAGGTTCCACAAGCGGTACTTCCTGATACTGTATTTGAAGCAGTTGTTCGAATTCCTTATGATATGCAAGTAAAACAAGTTCTTGCTAATGGTAAAAAGGGGGGTTTGAATGTGGGGGCTGTTCTTATTTTACCCGAGGGGTTTGAATTAGCCCCCCCTGATCGTATTTCGCCGGAGATGAAAGAAAAGATAGGCAATCTGTCTTTTCAGAACTATCGCCCCACTAAAAAAAATATTCTTGTTATAGGTCCTGTTCCTGGTCAGAAATATAGTGAAATAACCTTTCCTATTCTTTCTCCGGACCCCGCTACTAATAAAGATGCTCACTTTTTAAAATATCCCATATATGTAGGCGGGAATAGAGGAAGGGGCCAGATTTATCCTGACGGGAGCAAGAGTAACAATACAGTTTATAATGCTACAGCGGCTGGTATAGTAAGTAAAATCATACGAAAAGAAAAAGGGGGATATGAAATAACCATAACAGAAGCGTCGGATGGACGTCAAGTGGTTGATATTATCCCCCCAGGACCCGAACTTCTTGTTTCAGAGGGCGAATCTATCAAACTTGATCAGCCATTAACGAGTAATCCCAATGTGGGTGGATTTGGCCAAGGGGATGGAGAAATAGTACTTCAAGACCCATTACGTGTCCAAGGCCTTTTGTTCTTCTTGGCATCTGTTATTTTGGCACAAATATTTTTGGTTCTTAAGAAGAAACAGTTTGAGAAGGTTCAATTGTCTGAAATGAATTTCTAGATTCGCAAATTTATCAGCATCGAGTTCATAAAAAGAATCAAATTCTTGTTGGCAATTATTTGTACCGCATTCTTAGTCATAGTATGTATATTGTGAAGAAGACTATTTTACTTTATTTCTTCTTTCTTTGTTTTTTCAAGCCAAATTGGAGCAGTGTGACTATGTCATTATTGCATTATTGTTTAAATGTCATAGAATAGAAAATAGAATGGGTCAATAGTTTTCTAGTCTATTAGATAGTCTATTAGACTAAAAAAGTCTAAAATTCCACTGGATACTGACCAT